TGTATGCTCTCCATTGCTTGTGTGTATAAGGCCTATGTTATAGAGTATATAACTTCGATCATAGGGATCAATTTCTAGTCGCGTAGCTTCATAATAATTCTGCAAAGCTTCCGCATAATTTCCTTCGGATTGAGCCAACATCCGTTACGGTCGTTCATTCTATTCAAAAAATCTCCGTTCCAAAACCGTACATGAGGTTTTCATCTCATACGGCTCCTCCCTTCTGTACATAGTACTAAGCGAAATAATCTATAGAATAAAAATAGAATTAGTCCCATCTCATTATGGACCGAAAGGGGCTGGTATTTTTCCAAGAAATCTCTAGCCAACCTTCCCGCAAGAGGTTTTTCTTAACACCAATGAATTCTATTAATGCTAGAGGAAAACGATAGCTCCAAGAATTTCTTTGTTCTCAACGCCTCCTATTTAGAGGAATTAGCCACTTCAACGATCTTTGATGGTTATAGGGGTATCCAAAGTACAAACCTGATGGCTGTTTGTTATCCCAACCATTCTTCCCAGCCCTGATACCGATCAGGAAAGGGCTAATTTCTAACAAAGTTTTTCTCTTGTTGATTCCTATTTCTAGGTGTAGTGCTTTTCTCCCCTATGCTGCCTATTGGTACTAGTAGAGTAGGATTGGCCTGTAATACAGAACCTATCCTGTAGGTGTAACCTTTCGCTCAATACTCAAATCTACAATTGAAGCATCTGAGGCCGCATCAATCGAGGATACACGACAGAAGGAATTGTTAGTTCACCTCACCTTCTCCAAGCGTGGGTTTCCTTTACTAATTTTGTTCTCTCTATGCGAACCCCCTCTCTTTCTCGTAAGACTGAGGTGTAGGTAGGGCTAAAAAAAAAAAAGAGTCAAATCGCACCATCTCTATAATAAGTAAATGCCCTTTTTTCCCCTGAGGTTGTCGGAATTATTCGCAATAAAATATTGGCTACAATTGAGGAGGTCTTATCAATGAAATTTCCATTTATACGGGATCTAGGCATAATTCCCAACCCATTCTATATAGAATTGTTTTCATTCCTTCACAAAATACCATAAAAACAAACACATTCGATTCTTATAAATCGATCGATCCATATATATGCTATAAATGGATAAGAGAGGTATGGATTTTCCGCTCAGCTCAAATTGTGTCCTTTTCCTTCTGTTTGGACAAGAAGAGATATGAAATATTTGACTAAGATTGGATTTCATTCCACTTTTCTATTTCTCAACAATAACTTCTCTCATCAGCTATTTCGCGTTTTCAAAGTCATTAATTGTCTCATACCCTTTTTTAGATTCCGATTGTATGGCGTAGCGTACCTTATGCAAACAGAATTTTAGGGTTCCTTTATTTTATTATGGAATAAGAAGAATTCTTCCATTCTCTTTTTCTTTGGTTTGGGGAAAACCCAAACTAAAACTTTTCGAGGGAGCGGAATTCCTAGTAAAAAAATCCTGGATCCTTCCACTTAGATGAAAAGGAATTTTTCCAATAGAACCAAGGAACCCCCGAGCGGTTGTGGTTGTACCTGTACTGCAGGAATAGGAAAACTCGCTATTCACTCAGTTTATTTTCCATAATAAGATTATGTAGGAGAGATGGCCGAGCGGTTCAAGGCGTAGCATTGGAACTGCTATGTAGACTTTTGTTTACCGAGGGTTCGAATCCCTCTCTTTCCGTTTCTCTTAATTCATCAACGTTAACGATCACAATGTATCAAATCAAATAACAGTTTATTCCAGCAATAATACCTTTATTTAATAGAAATTCTCTATAGTAAATTACTGTGGTATGTAAAAGACACATAGAGGAAAGAACAAAAAAAAAAGGATCCTAGGGTTAATCCATTTCTGCTAGTTGAATGGAAAATACCAATTAAGGGCCTTAGGTCGATTTAGTTCGGGGAAAGGGGAAGAGGAAGAAAATTCTATGAACCTTTCCTTTTTTCATTAAGTTCAAGTCTTACGAGAGTAATATTCTACAACTAACAACTCATTTATTTTGAGACCGACCCACTTCCTATCTAGGATTTTTTTAACTAGTCCTTTATATTGCAATGTGTCAATCGTCAAATGCTTTGGCAATTTCCCCGGGTCGGATGAAGCAATAGAATTTTGAACCAGACATTTTGATCTTTGGTTATCCTTCGTAGTAATAATATCTCGGGGTTTGCAACGAAAACTTGGTATATCGACTATACGACGATTAACTAAAATATGTCTATGGTTAACTAATTGCCGGGCCTCAGGAATGGTTGAAGCCATACCCAATCGAAAAAGGATATTATCCAAACGCATTTCAAGTAATTGTAGTAAAACCTGACCTGTTGACCTTTTTGCTTTTCCAGCGATATGTACATATCTAAGTAATTGTCGTTCTGTCAGACCATAATGAAAACGCAATTTCTGTTTTTCTTGAAGACGAATACGATATTGCTCTTTTTTCCCAGAATGGAATTTCTTTTTCAGATTACTTCCGGATTTAGGTGTTTTTCTAGTGAGTCCTGGTAAAGCTCCCAGACGGCGTATTTTTTTAAAACGAGGTCCTCGATAACGGGACATGAAGACTCCTTTTTGATTTTATTGAAATTTCATTTTACACAATGAATTTCATTGTATTTACATTAAAGAATACAGCGAAATTAAAACTGAATTAAACTAAAGGATAAACAGAGTAAAATCTACTAAAGTACCACAAAAAATGGAATTTCATCAACATCTGGATTTTTTGTATATATATTATTTATTTTATTGTTTTGTATCTAGCAAAATTGTAAGGTAGAACCACAGAATAGATCCTGGATTCTCCATTTAATTCGGAGAAAAAGAGAGATTCTTGTTCATGGAACATCGATATAGAAAAAAGCCGACTATCGGATTTGAACCGATGACCCTCGCATTACAAATGCGATGCTCTAACCTCTGAGCTAAGTGGGCTTACATAACAGAAATAGTGTAACAAATAGAAATATGTATAGTATAGGAAATCTGTAAAATGTCAGATCTTAATTATTAATCTTAGCTATTAACTAGTTCGAAATTTAAAGTTCTACTTAGAAAAAAATACTAGAACTTCATAAAAATCAAGTTAGCTTGATATGCTTAACTAGAGGATATCCTTAAATAGGATTATAGAATTTATTGAACTTTCTTTTTATTTCTCTAATTCGCAAATTGATTTTTCTAATAGAATAAAATCTATTCCAATTTCTATATTGAATTTGATTTCAGATATTTTCAATTTGATATGGCTCGGACAAGTAATCTAATACATAGAAAAGAATAATATATATGAAAGATATAATAAAGAGAAAATGTGAATTTCTTGGCATTTTCATTCGATCATTATAGACATTTTTTGAGATATTTTGTTTTTTTTTGTTATTTCTTAATAATTTAATGATTAATATTTCACTAAGGAGAACATAGAATCATAGCAAATTAAATTGCTAATTCTGATTAGAAAAAAAAAATGAATATCAAGCGTTAGAGTATGATTTTGAATACTCTAAAAAAGAAGGGTGGGGGAGAGAAAAACTTTGGGATATATTGATTCGGATTGAATTGCAAATACATCAACGATAGAATCAATTCAATTCTGAATTGCAACAAGCAGGGTCTCTCAAATAGAGACGAACTGCTAGACTACGTCGAGTAATGAATTCAACGATTCCAAAAAAAAAAACTAAGAGATGGATGAAATTACACAAGGAATCTAGGTCTCAATCAAAGAAAAGGAAAATGGGGATATGGCGAAATCGGTAGACGCTACGGACTTGATTGTATTGAGCCTTGGTATGGAAACCTGCTAAGTGGTAACTTCCAAATTCAGAGAAACCCTGGAATTAAAAAAGGGCAATCCTGAGCCAAATCCGTGTTTTGAGAAAACAAGTGGTTCTCGAACTAGAATCCAAAGGAAAAGGATAGGTGCAGAGACTCAATGGAAGCTGTTCTAACGAATCGAGTTGATTACGTTGTGTTGGTAGTGGAACTCCCTCTAAATTAGAGAAAGTAAGGGGTTTATACATCTAATACACACATATGGATACTGACATAGCAAACGATTAATCACAGAACCCATATCATAATATAGGTTCTTTATTCTTTTTTAGAATGAAATTAGGAATGATTATGAAATAGAAAATTCAGAATTTTTTTAGAATTATTGTGAATCCATTCCAATCGAATATTGAGTAATCAAATCCTTCAATTCATAGTTTTCGAGATCTTTTAAAAAGTGGATTAATCGGACGAGGATAAAGAGAGAGTCCCATTCTACATGTCAATACTGACAACAATGAAATTTCTAGTAAAAGGAAAATCCGTCGACTTTATAAGTCGTGAGGGTTCAAGTCCCTCTATCCCCAAACCCTCTTTTATTCCCTAACTCTAACTATACTATAGTATTTATCCTCTTTTTTTCTTTTTATCAATCGGTTTAAGATTCATTAACTTTCTCATTCTACTCTTTCACAAAGGAGTGCGAAGAGAACTCAATGGATCTTATGCTATTCATTGAATAGATTTCTTTTTTATTATAGTATAGGCAAGGAACTTCGATTATTAACTCTATTTTTAAGTATTATTAAGTAAACCATGCACAATGCATAGGACTACCCCCCCCCCATTTCCAAATTTGGAATTTGGAATACTTTATTGATTTTTTAGTCCCTTTAATTGACATAGATACAAATACTCTACTAGGATGATGCACAAGAAAAGGTCAGGATAGCTCAGTTGGTAGAGCAGAGGACTGAAAATCCTCGTGTCACCAGTTCAAATCTGGTTCCTGGCACAGAAAAAAAAAAAGGATCTACCGAATAGGTATTGATACAAATACCTCGAGATAGGTTGGAATACATATTCGTTAATAATATAGATAGAGTATGATTTATTCATCTAAGTAGATAAATCTCTAAATAGAGGCACTTCTTTTTCTTTTTAGAAAAGGGTAAAAATCTCAGGTTCTTTTCTTTGTGGTACAGAAGGAGGT